ATTATTTTTTTAGGCCTTTCACTATACGATAGAAAGAAGATACAAATTATTACCAGATTTGAGATCGATTCGCTGAACTCCATACTCCGATATATTACTTATATATATGAAATCGATGGATATCATATGAACTACAAGTCTATCTGAATTCAAATTCTATTCTATCTAAATTTCCTTAAAATTCCCGATTTTTAAATCTTTTTATTCGCGAGGAGCCGGATGAGAAGAAACTCTCACGTCCGATTCTGGAGTAGCGATGGAATTCAAACCCAACCATCAACTATAACCCCAAAAGAACCAGATTCCGTAAACAACATAGAGGAAGAATGAAGGGAATTTCTTATCGAGGTAATGCTATTTGTTTTGGGAAATATGCTCTTCAGGCACTTGAACCCGCTTGGATCACATCTAGACAAATAGAAGCAGGTCGACGGGCAATGACACGAAATGCACGCCGCGGTGGAAAAATATGGGTCCGTATATTTCCAGACAAACCGGTTACAGTGAGAGCCGCAGAAACACGTATGGGTTCGGGTAAAGGATCACCTGAATATTGGGTAGCTGTTGTTAAACCAGGTCGAATACTTTATGAAATCGGTGGCGTAACAGAAAATATAGCTAGAAGGGCTATTTCAATAGCAGCGTCCAAAATGCCTATACGAACTCAATTCATTCTTTCGGGATAAAATTTGCGGGAGAAAATTTGGATTGGAAATGCAAAAGAAAAAAGGCAAACGAATCGCAGGTGCAGGTTTTGTTTTTTGGACAAACAATATTTCTTTTTTTCTTCGCCCTTTACTTTGCCTAAAAAAAAAAATAATCAAAAAAATGATATGATTCAACCTCAGACCTATTTGAATGTAGCGGATAACAGCGGGGCTCGCAAATTGATGTGTATTCGAATCATAGGAGCTAGCAATCGTCGATATGCTCATATTGGTGACGTTATTGTTGCTGTGATCAAAGAAGCAGTTCCGCAAATGTCGCTAGAAAGATCAGAAGTGGTCAGAGCTGTAATTGTACGTACTTGTAAAGAACTCAAACGCGACGACGGTATGATAATACGCTATGATGACAATGCTGCAGTTGTCATTGATCAAGAAGGAAATCCAAAAGGCACTCGAGTTTTTGGTGCGATTGCAGAGGAATTGAGACAGTTCAATTTTACTAAAATAGTTTCATTAGCTCCCGAAGTATTATAAAATGAGACCCTAATCTAGTTCCATCATAATATCATTCCAGAAAGAATATAGTTATGTTTAGAGGAGTTATTTGAAAGAAATCAATTAAGATTAAGTTAGTAGATTGTGTCTCGCGCATATACCTTGAAAAATGCATAGTCATAACCAAAGAAAAAACAAGAAAAACATGTTGATTATATCACAATTGGGAGGGACCAATACTTTAATTCATTATGGCTAAGGATACTATTGCTGATATACTAACCTCGATACGAAATGCTGAGATGAATACAAAAAGAGTGGTTCGAATAGCATTTACGAATCTCAGCGAAAGTCTTGTTAAAATACTTTTACGCGAAGGTTTTATCGAAAACGTGAGAAAACATCGCGAAAACAACAAATCTTTTTTGGTTTTAACCCTACGCTATAGAAGGAATCGGAACGAGCCTTATAGAAATCGAAAAGTTTTAAATTTAAAACGCATCAGTCGACCCGGGCTACGAATCTATTCTAACTATCAACGAATTCCTAGAATTTTAGGCGGGATGGGGATTGTAATTCTTTCGACTTCTCGAGGTCTAATGACAGACCGAGAGGCTCGATTAGAAAGAATAGGTGGCGAATGTTTGTGTTATATATGGTAATCCTTCTAATATCCAAATGAAATTCGCAACTTTCTATTTGTGACAAAGAAAGGGGACAGGTTGTCTAATATCGTCTCTCATCTACGACCTCATCTTTTAAAACGACATCTATGGTTTTAGATCGTCCATAATAAAGAAGTGGATCCGGCATAAAAGAGGTTTTCGTTTAACTGAAAAACATAAATTGATTCTGGAAAATTGAATTAAAGAATCCGTTCTCAACGATATATTTTGGGTTCATTTAGATAATAATGATCTAATTCTCGGTTATATTTCGGGAAAGCTACCACTTAGGTTTATTATAATACAATGAGTCTTCAATTAGTCGAATTCTTTACTTTGCGAAAAATAAGAATCAAAAGTTTCGGTATTTTTTTTCAACTTCAACATTTTCAACATTCATTCAATATGATTCGAGATGCCAAATTTCAAGAAACTTATTTTCTTCCACGACGTAGATTCAGAATTAAGGTGAAAAGTCGGCAAATATGAAAATAAGAGCCTCTGTTCGTAAAATTTGTGAAAAATGTCGATTAATACGCCGTCAGGGCCGAATTCGAGTAATTTGTTCCAACCCAAGGCATAAACAAAGACAAGGATAATCAACCTCGGGAAAGGCCCGATATTCAAAAATGGATAGATCCATCGATCTCTGACTCATATTTATGAGATGATAAAATATGGCAAAAGCGAGACTGAAATTGGTTTCACGTAGGACCCGACGTCTACGTAAAAGTACGCGTAGAATACCAAAAGGGGTTATTCATGTTCAAGCAGGTTTTAATAATACCATTGTGACTGTTACAGATGTACGAGGGCAAGTGGTTTCTTCGTCCTCTGCCGGTAATTGTGGATTCCGGGGTACACGAAAAGCGTCGCCATTTGCTGCTGAAACCACAGCAGTAACCGCTATTCGTACAGTAGTGATGCAACGCGCAGAAGTCTTGATAAAAGGTCCCGGTATCGGGAGAGACGCAGCATTACGAGCTATTAGCAAAAGTGGTATACGATTAACTTTTGTACGGGATATAACTCCTTTGCCCCATAATGGCTGTAGACCTCCGAAAAAACGACGTGTGTAAAAATAAAAATTGAAGAGATTTCAACAGCAAGAAAAACAAGAGAAATAAATGATTCAATGATCTGATCAAATACTATTATTATGGTTCGAGAGCAAGTAAGAATAGATACTCGGACACTCCAGTGGAAGTGTGTTGAATCAAGAGAAGACAGTAAACGTCTTTCTTATGGACGATTTATTCTATCTCCACTTCTGAAAGGGCAAGCTGACACAATAGGCATTGCGATGCGACGAGCTTTGCTTGGAGAAATAGAAGGAACATGTATCACACGCGCAAAATTCGCGAAAATACCGCATGAATATTCTACCATAGTGGGTATTCAAGAATCAGTCCATGAAATTTTAATGAATTTGAAAGAAATTGTATTGAGAAGTAATCTATATGGAACGTGTGAGGCAGCCATTTGTGCTAGGGGCCCCGGATATATAACCGCCAAAGATATCATCGCACCGCCTTATGTAAAAATCATTGATAATACACAGCAGATAGCTAGCTTGACGGAACCAATTGAGTTGTGTATTCGATTACAAATCGAGAGGAATCGTGGATATCTTATAAAAACATCCAATAACGTCCAAGATGGAAGTTATCCTATAGATGCTATCTTCATGCCTGTTCGAAATGTGAATCATAGTATTCATTCTTATGGGACTGGAAATGAGAAACACGAGATCCTCTTTCTTGAAATATGGACCAATGGAAGTTTAACCCCCAAAGAAGCACTGCAGGAGGCCTCCCGAAATTTGATTGATTTATTTATTCCCTTTTTACAGACAGAAGAGGAAAACGTACATTTCGAGGATAATAAACATATGCTTCCTTTACGCCCCTCTATCCTTCCTGATAAATTGGTTAAAATAAGAAAAAAAAAAAAAAAAATAGCATTGAAATCG